CTTCATTGTGTTCAATTTGTGGAATCAAGATATAGTGTGTAGTGTATAATAAGATATTAAAGAATTTTGATTGAATGTATTAACTACTAATAGGAAATCGCTTTGACAGCTTCTACTCGTGTCCTAGCTCGTCTGAGAGCTAGATTTGCCTCAATTGCTTGTCTCTTACCCTCAGCTCTACTCAAGTTAGCTTCAGCTATTTCAAGAGTTTGTTGAGCTTCTTGTGGATCAATGTCAGTACTAATTTCCGCACCATTTCCTAAAATGGTGATCTCATTATTACTTATTCTAGCAAAACCACCCATAAGAGCCACCGTTAACCATCGGTCGTTTAGCCGTATTCTCAAAAGACCTATATCTACAGCCGTGGCAATGGGGGCATGGTTTGGTAATATCCCAATTTGTCCACTATTAGTAGATAAAATAATCTCTTTCACTTCGGAATTCCAAATCATTCGATTAGGAGTCAGTACACAAAGATTTAAGGTCATTTTTTCAATTTGTTCTCCTCTTCTAAGTTCATAGCTTTCGCGGTAGCTTCATCGATGTTACCCACCAAATAAAAGGCCTGCTCGGGAAGACTGTCTAATTCTCCGGAAAGGATGAATTTAAACCCCCGAATTGTTTCTGCGAGACCAACATATTTCCCTGGAGAACCAGTAAAGACTTCTGCCACAAAGAAGGGTTGTGATAAGAAACGCTCAATTTTTCGTGCTCTTGCTACAGTTAAACGATCTTCTTCGGATAATTCGTCCAACCCAAGGATAGCTATAATGTCCTGAAGTTCTTTGTAACGTTGTGAAGTTTGCTTAACCTTTTGCGCAGTTTCATAATGTTCCTCACCAACGATCCTAGGTTGTAACATAGTTGACGTTGAATCCAAGGGATCTACTGCTGGATAAATACCTTTGGCAGCTAATCCTCTTGATAATACGGTAGTAGCATCTAAATGTGCAAATGTCGTGGCAGGAGCAGGGTCGGTCAAATCATCCGCAGGTACATAAACTGCTTGGATCGATGTTATGGATCCTTTTTTAGTAGAAGTAATTCTTTCTTGCAAAGAACCCATTTCCGTACTAAGGGTAGGTTGATAACCCACTGCAGAAGGCATTCTACCTAATAAGGCAGAGACTTCGGACCCTGCTTGAACGAAACGAAATATATTGTCGATGAATAGAAGTACGTCTTGCTCATTAACATCCCTAAAATATTCCGCCATGGTTAGGGCAGTCAAGCCAACTCTCATACGAGCTCCTGGCGGTTCATTCATTTGACCATAGACTAGAGCCACTTTTGATTCTGCAAGATTTTTTTCATTAATCACCCCGGATTCTTTCATTTCCATGTAGAGATCATTTCCTTCACGAGTACGTTCACCTACTCCGCCAAATACAGATACGCCTCCGTGAGCTTTGGCAATGTTGTTGATCAATTCCATGATGAGTACTGTTTTACCCACTCCAGCTCCCCCAAATAGTCCGATTTTTCCTCCACGGCGATAGGGAGCTAAAAGATCTACCACTTTAATCCCTGTTTCAAAGATTGATAATTTCGTATCTAACTGTATGAAGGCGGGTGCAGATCTATGAATAGGAGATGTTGTGCGAGTATCGACAGGACCTAAATTATCAACGGGCTCTCCAAGAACGTTGAAAATTCGTCCGAGAGTAGCTCCACCGACTGGAACACTTAGAGGAGCTCCCGTGTTAATCACTTTCATTCCCCTCATCAGACCATCTGTAGCACTCATAGCTACAGTTCTCACTCGATTATTTCCTAATAATTGTTGTACTTCACAAGTTACATTAATTTGCTGACCGACAGTATCTCGACCTTTAATTACCAAAGCATTATAAATATTAGGCATCTTGCCCGGTGGAAAAATGACATCCAGTACTGGGCCAATAATTTGAGTGATACGCCCTAGGTTTTGTTCTTCAAGTGTAGAAACCACAGGATTAGAAGTAGTAGGATTGCTTATCATAATCATAAATCATAATAAATATGTCGAAATTCTTTTTTGAAAAGTACTGAATCGAAAAGAAAGATCCGATAGCAAGTTGATCGGTTAATTCCATAATAAATAAATGGAAGTTAGCATTCGATTGAGCAATCGAATCCAATTAAATCCTTTACTCAGTGAATGAGTCAATTTTCAATTTTTTCTATATGTACTCTTGTATTTTCTTTTTTTTTTTTTATTTGTGTTGTGCGCCTATTCTTCTTTATGTACCATATCCGTTACCTTTTATAGATTATAGATGAATTATGACTCTTTTCACATCTAGGATTTACATATACAACATATACTACTGTCAAGAGATCTTCTATTATTTCTTTTTCTTTCTATTTTCTCTATTAGATATTTCTATTTATTATTTAGGTATATATATCTATATATCTTTTCTTTAATATCTTTACTTTTTACTTTAGAATTTCTTAATTCTAATTTCGAATTATTTAGAATTCTATTTCTATTCAATTTCAATTTAATATTTAT